TCCCTGACCAAATCCACCCACATTAGGATTACTCGTTAATGGTTGATCCAATTTGATGGATTCACCCTCTGAAACAAGAACTTCTGGTCCTGGAGGGATAATATCAACCACTTGACGTCCATCCGATGGATCTGTTATGATTATTTCATATCCCCCTTTTTCTTTTCGTATGATTTTGCTTACTATGCCCGCCCCTGTAGCATTATAAACAGTATTGTTACTCTTGCTTCCGTCGGGATAAATCTGACCCCTTCCCCTATTTCCTCCTACATATATAGGATATTTTAAGAAGTGAACATCTTTCTTAGTAGCGGGGTCGGGGGAAAGAATAGGAAAGGTGATTTCACTATATTTCTGGCCGGGGACAGGCCCTATTACAAGAATATTTTTTTTATTAGGGCGGTAGCTCTGAAAAGACAAATTTCCTATCTTTTCTTTCATCTCGGGAGAAATACGATCGGAAGGAGCTAATTCAAACCCCTCCGGTAAAATAAGAACAGCCCCCACATTCAAACCCCCTTTCTTACCATTAGCAAGGACTTGTTTCACTTGCTTATCATAAGGAATTCGAACAACTGCTTCAAATACAGTATCAGGAAGTACTGCTTGTGGAACCTCAATATCCACGGGCTTATTAGCTAAATGACAATTGGCACATACAATACGCCCAGTCGCTTCTCGTGGATTTTCATAACCCTGCTGTGCAAAAATTGGATATGCACTTGAAACGGGTGCCCGAGTTATGATATATATCATGAGCGATACGGAAATAGATCGAGTAATATGTCCCTTTATCCAAGAAAAAGTATTTCTAGTTTGCATGGTCTAATCATTGGTCTGAAAATTTCTACAATAAATTGGGTAGGTCGCTAGTATAGTTTCCTATCCACGATTCTGCTATTTATTGGAATCATTTTAATGGAATACTATAGTATAAAAATAGTATGAAAACCCCCCGGATAGAATGTTTTTAATACTTATGTAGAACTACAAAGTAAGAAACGTTCTAATTGGATTAATATTGGTGAATGATTTATCAATCATTCATTGAATGATAAATAACTACAAGTGATGGAGATACACGATTTAAATAACGAAAAATCCAATATTTAAAAATAGTATCGAGAATAACCGGAAAAGTGGAAACAAGACCAGATATAATTTGATCATTATGACCAAATCCAAAATCTTTGTACACAGAACCAATCATTAGTTCCCAGCCGTGGGGTGAATGAAATCCGATACATAAATCGGTTAATAAAAGAATCGAAAAGGCTTTTACTGTATCACTTAAGTTATATAGGAATTCCCGAGCCCAAGAGTTAAGAATAACAAGTTCTTCATTACCTAAAATCGAATAACCACTTAGAATAACAAAACAGATTATATTTGTCGAGAAGTGTAAAATTGTATGGATACGATCCTCGTTGTGTATCTTGATTAATTGGATCGTTTCTTTGTGAATTCCTATAAGAAACTTTTGTAGATATGTCTCCGAGTATTCCTTGATCATTTCTTCCAAGAAGAGGATTTCTTCTAATTCTATGAACTTTTCTAGAATACTTTTTTCTTGAATATCATTCAAAAAAATTTCGGATTGGCCGATATTCGCCCAATTAATAACCCAAGATTCCATACTTTTAGTAAATGAGAGAGAAATCCACCAGGGCAGAAATACTATAGATGCAAGATACAAAAGAGGAGTGAAAGCTTTCTTTTTTGCCATTTTTCACCTGTTAATTTTGAATTAACCCACTCCATTTGTCGACTTTATATGATCGAATCTTTCTTTCAAACATGAGTTGTAGACAAGGCATCAAATCTATGAATCTATTTTATTTGTGAGTTTGTTTTGAATCTAGAAAGAATACAGAAATAGACTAAGACTCCACTTCGAATTTGACTAAAGAAATAATACAAGTGTTACCAGATATCTCAATTCATCAAATTCCAAACAAGTGTCTCCTTTCGATGAATGGCCGAAAGAAGTACTTTAAGGAATGAATATTATTGAGATTTTGAGACGAAAGAACCCCTTATTCTATCAAAATATCCAATATTTCGAAAAAAATGCCAACGATTCCCCATAGTCAAGAATAGAATAATTGAGAGAAAGATATTGTGATGGTCAAAAAAATGAGCGGCAAAACAAGACAGAAACAGGCCAGTTATCATTATTAAGAAAACCCATTATTGGGTAGTAAAGAACACAAATGAAAGGATAAAAAGGTCGATTGAAAAAAAATAATTTACAAGATATGGTTTATCTGCATCTGTTTATCCTAAAGTATCACTTAGTTATAGAAAAAACAAACAGGATTCTTGCGTTTTTTCCCTCCTGCTGAGAAAGCAGTCGTTCTTCAGCCCAGTTCCTTTTCTCAAAATCAAAATACTTCAATTGGTACGCGCAAGAAATAGGCCAATTCCGCGGCTTTTTGTTCAATTTCTCGTGGAGTCAAATTCTCATCAGTACGAGTCAACGGAACAGCCCCTCGGCCTCTGATATCCATATAAAGGACAGGACGAGCAAAAATACCCTCTTTAACTTCTATTCGAACGGATTGAATATCTTTTATAAGGAATCGGAGGAATATGCGACGATTTTTTCCAGGAAATCCCCAACGAAAAATACACACTATTCCTTCCTTTCTATCGAATCGATCATAACCACTACCTACATTCCAGGAGATTGTGCACCACAAATAGGAACTAATAAAGAGACCCGCGATCCCGTAGAAAGACATCACGATCCCCTGTGGAAAAAAAATGATTTGCTGAGACGGAACAAAAGATATCAAATTTCTACCAAGAAAACTGGAAGTTCCAACCAACAAGAATCCTAATGAACCTAAAAAAACGATAAAGGCCCAGCAAAAATTACTTAGTTTTCGAGACCCCGTTATAAGTTCTATCCATATATGTTCTGATCGCCAACTCATACTTCATCCGATTGCATTTTTTTGAAATTGAGAGAATACCCCAAATGATTTTGACTTTACTTTTTTTATTTCCGAATGAACTTTCATTAACTAGCACTAGTTTGGTGTGAACTAGCACTAGTTTAATGGGAACTTTTAGGGGTAATTCATCAAATTTGTTTAGATCTAAAATAATAACATACCCCTCATATGATCCCAATATACATATTGATATACATATAGATCGACCAACTTTACATTTCAGGCATCCAGCGATCCTGATCTATTTGAAACTGGCTAAAATTCAGTTACCTATAGATCATTTTCTGCAGGCATAAGAGCTTTTTCCTTTATGTTCGGCAGAAATCACATGTTCTACCATATTTTCTTTTCCGAAATAAATATCCATGTTATGCTACAAGTCTAAGTTTCAAAAAAAACGAATGAGATTGGGTCCCCTCAGATCTAAACAATCTTGTTTTTTTGAACATGAAGAAATAAAGAAGCCATTGCAATTGCCGGAAATACTAGGCCTACTAAAGGCACTAAAATAGAGGGAAAGTGGAAAGTTGTCATAAAATGGGGTACCTCGGTTTATTATTTGTACCTGTTCTTATTTTTTTTAATATCATATTTTATATTTATACTAATTATAATTAATAATTGTAATTATTATGAATTCGTAGTTATTATTAATTAATTCAATTTGAAAATTTTTAATTAGAGATATTAAGTATCTAAGTGAGTATATAGAATAAGGAATAAGTCCAAGGAATGTAGAACTAAATAAATGGACTTATTCATCTATCTACATGAAAGATACATATGATAATCCATTTTTTTCTTCGTTTCTTTGTGTTTTGTTCTTGTCTTCGAATTTAATAAAGAAAGAGTTATCCGCAACTTTTGATTTTGATTCTTTCTACAATTAGATCTTAGGTCGCCAAAGAAAACTCCCTTTTTAGTTACTTTGATTCCGATAAGCTAAGATTCGGATAAGCTAACTACTTGTTTGCTACAAATCAAAAAATGGAACTTAGTGCAATCTACTTGATTGAATTGGAATTCAAAGGAAAGAAGGCGTGGAGCTTAAATAACTCACTCAGAACGCTTTTCAAAAGATTACGCGGTACGATTAGGTCGAATAAGCCCTTCTGGAATAAATATTCAGCCGCTTGTGAACCTTCGGGTACTGTTTTATTCAATGTTTGTTCAATTACTCTTTTACCCGCAAATGCAATGTAGGAATTTGGTTCGGCAATAATAATATCTCCCAACATACCAAAACTAGCTGTTACCCCACCAGTAGTAGGAGATGTAAGGATTGATACATACAATAACTTTTTATTTGATTGATAATCATATAAAGCAGACGATATTTTAGCCATTTGCATCAGGCTCAAACTCCCTTCTTGCATGCGCGCTCCCCCCGAAGCACACACTATAATAAGAGGTAGAAATTGATTGGTAGCGTACTCAATCAAACGGGTTATTTTCTCCCCGACTACGGATCCCATACTACCCCCCATAAACTGAAAATCCATAACCCCAATTGCTACGGGAATACCATTTAGTTGACCTATGCCTGTTTGAACAGCCTCAGTTAATCCTGTCTTTCTTTGATAAGAATCAATCCGATCTTTATAAGGCTCCTCCTCCGAATGAAATCCAATGGGATCCAGAGAGACCATGTCTTCATCCATAGGGTCCCAAGTACCGGGATCGATCGAAACTTCGATTCTTTCTGAACTACTCATTTTCAAATGGTATCCACACTGTTCACAAATATTCATTTTTGATTTCAAAAATTTCTTATAATTTAATCCATAACAATTTTCGCATTGAACCCACAAATGCCTGTATTTTTGAGTTGCATCGAGATCACTAGACCTTTCTCTTAGAGTTAAATCACTACTCTTAGCGCGGGTTCGTATACTGGACCCCCCACCTTCACTATTAGTTTTACGTTTATCAAAAACGCACCTAGAAATGTAACCGTCACTACTATCACTTACAATGGACGTATCAATACAGATTTGAGACTGAAGATAACTATCAATGCAACTAGTAATGTGATTATTC